CAATAAGAACTCGAATTCTTATCGATACTGGAACTCAGAGGATAGGAGGGAAAGTCGATTTATGGATGGAATCAAATACGCAGTATTTACAGAAAAGAGTCTTCGTTTATTGGGAAAGAATCAATATACTTTTAATGTCGAATCGGGATTCACTAAGACAGAAATAAAGCATTGGGTCGAGCTCTTCTTTGGTGTTAAGGTAGTAGCTGTGAATAGCCATCGACTACCCGGAAAGGGTAGAAGAATGGGACCTATTCTGGGACGTACAATGCATTACAGACGTATGATCATTACCCTTCAACCGGGTTATTCTATTCCACTTCTAGATAGAGAAAAGAACTAAAGGAGAATACTTAATAATACGGCGAAACATTTATACAAAACACCTATCCTGAGCACACGCAAGGGAACCGTAGACAGGCAAGTGAAATCCAATCCACGAAATAAATTGATCCATGGACGGCACCGTTGTGGTAAAGGTCGTAATGCCAGAGGAATCATTACCGCAAGGCATAGAGGGGGAGGTCATAAGCGCCTATACCGTAAAATCGATTTTCGACGGAATCAAAAAGACATATCTGGTAGAATCGTAACCATAGAATACGACCCTAATCGAAATGCATACATTTGTCTCATACACTATGGGGATGGTGAGAAGAGATATATTTTACATCCCAGAGGGGCTATAATTGGAGATACTATTGTTTCTGGTACAAAAGTTCCTATATCAATGGGAAATGCCCTACCTTTGAGTGCGGTTTGAACTATTGATTTACGTAATTGGAAGTAACCAATTAGGTTTACGACGAAACCTAGAAATCGATCACTGATCCAATTTGACTACCTCTACGGGATAGACCTCAACAGAAAACTGTTGAGTAACGGCAGCAAGTGATTGAGTTCAGTAGTTCCTCATAGAAAATTATTGACTCTAGAGATATGGTAATATGGAGAAGACAAAATTGTTTGAAGCACGCACAGAACCGGAAGCGCCCCTTGTTTCAAAGAGAGGAGGACGGGTTATTCACATTTAATTTGATGGTCAGAGGCGAATTGAAAGCTAAGCAGTGGTAATTAAGACCCCCGGGTGAAAATAGGGATGTCTCCTACGTTACCCATAATATGTGGAAGTATCGACGTAATTTCATAGAGTCATTCGATCTGAATGCTACATGAAGAACATAAGCCAGATGACGGAACGCGGAGACCTAGGATGTAGAAGATCATAACATGAGCGATTCGGCAGATTTGGATTCCTTTTCCATATATCGACTCATGTGGTACTTCATCATACGATTCATATAAGATCCATCTGTCTAGAGATCGTCATATACATCTAGAAAGCCGTATGCTTTGGAAGAAGCTTGTACAGTTTGGGAAGGGGTTTTTTGAGAAAAAAGAAGAATCTACTTCAACCGATATGCCCTTAGGCACGGCCATACATAACATAGAAATCACACGTGGAAGGGGTGGGCAATTAGCTAGAGCGGCGGGTGCTGTAGCGAAACTGATTGCAAAAGAGGGTAAATTGGCCACTTTAAGATTACCATCTGGGGAGGTCCGTTTGGTATCCCAAAACTGCTTAGCAACAGTCGGACAAGTGGGTAATGTTGGGGTGAACCAAAAAAGTTTGGGTAGAGCCGGATCTAAGTGTTGGCTAGGTAAACGCCCCGTAGTAAGAGGGGTAGTTATGAACCCCGTGGACCACCCCCATGGGGGCGGTGAAGGGAAAGCCCCTATTGGTAGAAAAAAACCCACAACCCCTTGGGGTTATCCAGCGCTTGGAAGAAGAACTAGGAAAAGGAAAAAATATAGTGATAGTTTTATTCTTCGTCGTCGTAAGTAAATACGTAACTAGGAATATGGAAAATTGCATTGCAATAATGCGATGGGCGAACGACGGGAATTGAACCCGCGCATGGTGGATTCACAATCCACTGCCTTGATCCACTTGGCTACATCCGCCCCTTATCCAGCTAAGGGATTTTCTATTTTTTCCACTCATCATTATTCTATTTATTCTGACCTCCATACTTCGATCGAGATAGTGGACATAGGATGCCACTCTTTAAAATAAAAAAAGGAGTAATCAGCTGTGACACGAAAAAAAACGAATCCTTTTGTAGCTCGTCATTTATTGACAAAAATAGAAAAGGTCAATATGAAGGAGGAGAAAGAAACAATAGTAACGTGGTCCCGGGCATCTAGCATTCTACCCGCAATGGTTGGCCATACAATCGCGATTCATAATGGAAAGGAACATATACCTATTTACATAACAAATCCTATGGTAGGTCGCAAATTGGGGGAATTCGTGCCTACTCGGCATTTCACGAGTTATGAAAGTGCAAGAAAGGATACTAAATCTCGTCGTTAACTGAATTTAGAATAGAAAGATTCAGAATAAACAAAATTGATAGGATTCAAATAAAGTAAAGGTAGGCGGGGAATAACCTTATTTATGACAAGTTTCAAATTGGTAAAGTATACCCCTAGGATAAAGAAGAAGAAGAATGGGCTACGGAAACTCGCAAGAAAAGTTCCAACCGATCGTCTACTTAAGTTCGAACGAGTTTTCAAAGCACAAAAACGCATACATATGTCTGTTTTCAAAGCACAAAGAGTTCTTGATGAGATTCGATGGCGTTACTACGAGGAAACCGTTATGATACTGAACCTCATGCCTTATCGAGCATCTTATCCCATCTTAAAGTTGGTTTATTCGGCAGCAGCAAATGCCGCTCATTATAGGGATTTCGACAAAGCGAATTTATTCATAACAAAAGCCGAAGTCAATAGGAGTACTATTATGAAAAAATTCAGACCTCGGGCTCGAGGACGTGGTTATCCTATAAAAAAAACCATGTGTCATATAAAAATTGTACTAAATATAGTAAAGAAATCAAAATAAACTTTATAAACTTTAGATCAACCTAAGATTTCGATTCCCAGTAAAAAAAAAAATAGAATAGAAAAGTATGGGACAAAAAATAAATCCACTCGGTTTCAGACTTGGTACAACCCAAAATCATCATTCTTTTTGGTTCGCACAACCAAAAAATTATTCTGAAGGTCTACAAGAAGATAAAAAAATACGGAATTGTATCAAGAACTATATACAAAAGAATAGGAAAAAAAGCTCGAATAGAAAAATGGAATCAGACTCAAGTTCCGAAGTAATTACACATATAGAAATTCAAAAAGAAATCGATACAATTCACGTTATAATCCATATTGGATTCCCAAATTTATTAAAGAAAAAAGGAGCAATCGAAGAATTAGAGAAAGATATCCAAAAGGAAGTGAATTCTGTAAACCAGAGACTTAATATTGCTATCGAAAAAGTTAAAGAACCTTATAGACAACCTAACATTCTTGCAGAATATATAGCTTTCCAATTAAAAAATAGAGTTTCATTCCGAAAGGCAATGAAAAAAGCCATTGAATTAACTAAAAAAGCGGATATAAAGGGAGTCAAAATTAAAATTGCAGGGCGTCTAGGAGGGAAAGAAATTGCACGTGCGGAATGCATCAAAAAGGGTAGACTTCCCCTTCAAACAATTCGCGCTAAAATTGATTATTGCTGCTATCCAATTCGAACTATCTATGGAGTATTAGGTGTAAAAATTTGGATATTTATAGAAGAAGAATAACTAACCCTGTCTTCTCATTCTGGCCAGCGATAGAATAAAAAAGCCAAGAGCCTTATTTTTCCAAAAATCCCTCTTTTTCCAAAAATCCCTGAAAAAAGAAGAAATTATACCTCTTTCTATAAGATTTAATGAAAATTGATAAATCTTTTAATATAATTGCTATGCTTAGTGTGTGACTCGTTAGTTTTTCTTTAGGGGCAAAAATGGAAATTCAAAAAAAAATTGACCGAAGCCTACTAAAAATAGAAAAAACTTAGTAATTAAATATAGAAAATTAACCAAAAACCAACCTATTGCTTCATATTGTCGAGATCCTAACTAAGAAACAGTCACTATGTGAATAAATACATCTATCATAAATGAATGGATCTATCATATAGTTGTAGCAACTGCATTTTTTCTCTAAAAAAGAAACTAGATTCTAGGTTGTAAAACAAAACTAAAGGGATGTGGATAAAAGGAGGGATGATAGATAGAAAGAAGAAGAATAAGAAAGATATAAGATTCCAATGTGTATGGTCTATGAATTACATCATAAAAGGCAATGTGATAAAGCATCAATATAATAAAAAAAAAAAAAGAGAGAATTTGAAATCGTAATTTGGAAACAATAAATAAAAATTTAAAACAATAATAAAGAGCAGCCTGGGTTAATAAAACTGAGAGAATTAACTCGGAAAGTTTGGAAGCTCCATTGCAGGATTCAAACCTAAGCATTAAAGGAGAAGCTGTGGGAACGACAAAACCTATGACTGCATAGGATTGATTTTATTGAAAAGAATCCTAATACTTCATTGGGTAGGATGGCGGAAAAAACCAAAAAAATAGGTTTATTTGTTAATTTATAACCTTAACTTAACAAATAAGACAAGAAAGAGTAAATATTCGCCCGCGAAATCTTTATTGGATTCGAATACTTTACTATGATTCAATAAGGGTAAAAATAAGGATATTCTTAAAAAAAAAGATTACATTATCTACAAATATAGAAGTTTGATATATTCTAGATCTTCTTTCTTTACTATATATTTAAGAAATTCAAAAAAAAAAACAATTCTATTATATATTGATGTGGATCTATCCGTAATATTTTTGAATATTATGGAATTAAAGAGATTTGCACGCTTTCTCATTTCATTCGCGAGGAGCTGGATGAGAAGAAACTCTCATGTCCAGTTTTGTAGTAGAGATGGAACTAAGAAAGAACCATCGACTATAACCCCAAAAGAACTAGATTTCGTAAACAACATAGAGGAAGAATGAAGGGAAAATCCTGCCGAGGCAATCGTATTTGTTTTGGTAGATATGCTCTTCAAGTACTTGAACCCGCTTGGATCACAGCGAGACAGATAGAAGCAGGACGAAGAGCAATGACACGATATGCACGTCGTGGTGGAAAACTATGGGTACGTATATTTCCCGACAAACCGGTTACAATAAGACCCACAGAAACACGTATGGGCTCGGGAAAAGGATCCCCCGAATATTGGGTAGCCGTTGTTAAACCGGGCCAAATACTTTATGAAATGAGCGGAGTATCTGAAACTGTAGCTAGAGCAGCTATCTCCATAGCTGCCAGTAAAATGCCCATACGAAGTCAATTTCTTAAATTAGAGATATAGAACCCCAAAAAGGAGTATTGAAGATAAAAAACCCCAGGTTTTTCCTTCTGGAAAGACAATATTTCTTTCATCCCTTTACAGTGAATGAAATAACAAATTGAAATTCAAATAATATGATTCAACCCCAGACCCTTTTAAATGTAGCGGATAACAGTGGAGCTCGAAAATTGATGTGTATTCGAGTCATAGGCGCTGCTGGGAATCAGCGATATGCTCGTATTGGTGATGTTATTGTTGCTGTAATCAAAGACGCAGTGCCCCAAATGCCTCTAGAAAGATCCGAAGTAATTCGAGCTGTAATTGTACGTACATGTAAAGAATTCAAATGTGAAGACGGTATAATAATACGCTATGATGACAATGCAGCAGTTATCATTGATCAAAAAGGAAATCCAAAAGGAACTCGAGTTTTTGGCGCGATTGCCGAGGAATTGAGAGAATTGAATTTTACTAAAATAGTTTCACTAGCTCCTGAAGTATTATAAATACTAGTAGACGAGATATAGATCAAAGAAAAAATTAGTAGATTTTGTTTTACGTATATGCTTTAAAATCCAAAATTCAAAGAAAAGGAAAAACATGTTGATTATCTAAAAATTAGGAGGAACCTAGAATTAGAGTCTTATGGGCAAGGACACTATTGCTGATTTACTAACCTCTATAAGAAACGCAGACATGAGTAAAAAAGGGACTGTTCGAGTAATATCTACAAATATTACCGAAAACATTGTTAAAATACTTCTACGAGAGGGTTTTATTGAAAGTGTTCGGAAACATCAAGAAAGTCACAGATATTTCTTGGTTTCAACTTTGCGACATCAAAAGAAAAAAACTAGAAAGGGAATATATAGAACTAGAACCTTTTTAAAGCGTATCAGCCGACCTGGCTTACGAATTTATGCTAACTATCAAGGAATTCCTAAAGTTTTGGGCGGAATGGGAATTGCTATTCTTTCTACTTCTCAAGGTATAATGACAGATCGAGAAGCTCGACTAAATAGAATTGGGGGAGAAGTCTTATGTTATATATGGTAATGGCCCCGCCTATAGTACCCGAATTCTATCTCGAACTTCCTATTTTGAAAATAAAAATAGAAAAATAGGAGAAAAATATGACAGAAAAAAAAAATAGGAGAGAAAAAAAAAACCCGAGAGAAGCAAAAGTTACTTTCGAAGGTTTAGTTACGGAAGCCCTACCCAACGGAATGTTCCGAGTTCGCTTAGAGAATGACACCATCATCCTGGGCTATATTTCAGGAAAAATCCGGTCCAGTTCTATACGAATACTGATGGGGGATAGGGTCAAAATTGAAGTAAGTCGTTATGATTCAAGCAAGGGACGTATAATTTATAGACTTCCCCATAAGGATTCGAAGCGTACTGAAGACTCGAAGGATACTGAAGATTTGAAGGATACCAAAGATTCAAAGGATTAAGTTTTTATAGGATAATAAATTCCAAATTTCAAAATTTAAGTGAAGAGGCTGCTTATTTTTTTTTTTCCAAAAGAGTAAATTCATAGTTTAAGAAAGGAATACCTAAATATGAAAATAAGAGCTTCCGTTCGTAAAATTTGTACAAAATGTCGACTGATTCGTAGGCGTGGGCGAATTAGAGTCATTTGTTCCAATCCGAAGCATAAACAAAGACAGGGGTAATCTTTCGAAAAAGGAGCTTTCCTTTCTAAAAAGTAAAAAAAGTACCCACAGAAATGTCCAAATTCAAAAAAAAAAAATAAAAGTAAAGGATATAATAAAAGTAAAGGATATATTTAACCCTGAAACGGATATCTTTGTATTTTTTTTTTTCTTTTTGTTATTTCTAACTCATATTTATGAGATAATAAAATATGACAAAAGCTATACCAAAAATAGGTTCACGTAAGAAAGTGCGTATCGGTTTGCGTAGGAATGCCCGTTTTAGTTTACGCAAGAGTGCACGTAGAATAACAAAAGGAGTTATTCATGTTCAAGCCAGTTTCAACAATACCATTATAACTGTTACAGACCCACAAGGTCGGGTGGTTTTCTGGTCCTCCGCAGGTACTTGTGGATTCAAAAGCTCAAGAAAAGCATCACCCTATGCCGGTCAAAGAACAGCAGTAGATGCTATTCGTACAGTGGGTTTGCAACGAGCAGAAGTTATGGTAAAAGGGGCTGGTAGCGGAAGAGATGCCGCATTACGAGCTATTGCTAAAAGTGGTGTACGGTTAAGTTGTATACGCGATGTAACACCTATGCCGCATAATGGGTGTCGACCTCCTAAAAAAAGACGTCTGTAAAAGAATGAAACTGCTTTCAAGAGAAATAAATGAGTCAATAATCAAATAAATACTAGTCTATTATGGTTCGAGAGGAGGTAACAGGATCCACCCAAACACTACAGTGGAAGTGTGTTGAATCCAGAGTAGATAGTAAACGTCTTTATTATGGTCGTTTCATTCTGTCCCCACTTAGAAAAGGTCAAGCGGATACTGTCGGTATTGCCTTGCGAAGAGCTTTACTTGGAGAAATCGAAGGAACGTGTATCACACGCGCAAAATTTTGGAACGTGCCGCACGAATATTCTACAATAGTAGGTATTGAAGAATCCGTACAAGAAATTTTACTAAATTTGAAAGAAATTGTATTGAGAAGTAATCTCTATGGAGTTAGAGACGCATCAATTTGCGTCAAAGGTCCTAGATACATAACCGCTCAAGATATAATCTTACCCCCTTCCGTAGAAATGGTTGATACGACACAACCTATAGCTAACTTGAGAGACCCTATTGATTTCTGTATTGAGTTACAGATAAAGAGAGATCGGGGATATCATACGGAACTCAGAAAGAACTCTCAAGATGGAAGTTATCCTATAGATGCTGTATCCATGCCTGTTCGAAATGTGAATTATAGTATTTTTTCTTGTGGGAATGGAAATGAAAAACACGAGATCCTTTTTCTAGAAATATGGACGAATGGAAGTTTAACCCCTAAAGAAGCCCTTTATGAAGCTTCTCGTAATTTGATTGATTTTTTTCTTCCTTTTCTACACGCGGAGGAAGAAGGCACTAGTTTCGAAGAAAATAAAACCAGGTTTACTCCACCCCTTTTAACCTTTCAAAAAGGATTCACTAATCTAAAGAAAAACAAAAAAGGAATTCCATTGAATTATATTTTTATTGATCAATTAGAATTGCCTTCTAGAACATATAATTGTCTCAAAAGGGCCAATATACACACACTATTGGACCTTTTGAGTAAGACTGAAGAAGATCTTATGAGAATTGACAGCTTTCGTATGGAAGATAGAAAACTTATATGGGCTACTCTAGAGAAGCATCTCCCAATTGATTTACCTAAGAACAAGTTCTCACTTTAAATCCTTTAAAATTGTTTTCCTCTTTTTCTTTTTCGAGTTAGAATAAAAAGAAAAAAAACAATTTTGTATTTTTGTCACAATCTATATTTTCGCGAAATGGATCATAATAAAATAGATTTTAGGTATCTAGGGAAGATTCACTTGGAGGTAACTATTTCCTAGATACCCATGCAGGGGACTTCACGGTTGAATGAATCAACCTAAAAAATCCCTAAAAAAGGCCTAAAGTTAAGGATTTATCAATGGGTAATGTTGCTCCAATACCTAACCAAAGAGCTACTGCAGTACCGATTAAAAAAACGGTCGTAGCTACTGGGCGACGAAATGGATTTTGGAATTTATTGACATTCTCTAGAAAGGGTACTGTTAATAAGCCTGTTGGAACAGAAACCATTAAGAGAACGCCCAATAACTTATTGGGTACTGTACGAAGTATTTGAAATACAGGAAAGAAGTACCACTCGGGTAATATTTCCAGAGGAGTTGCAAACGGATCCGCCGGTTCACCAATCATTGATGGCTCGAGAACTGCTAAACCTACATTACATGCAATAGTACCTAGAATTACTACTGGAAAAATGTATAAAAGATCATTGGGCCATGCGGGTTCCCCGTAATAATTATGTCCCATCCCTTTAGCTAATTTTGCTCTTAATACAGGATCATTTAAGTCAGGTTTCTTTGTTATTGGGATAGGTGAATTCTTTAGGATCCATCCCCCAAAGGAACCGGACATGAGAATTTTTCATCATCCGGCTCGAGCAAAAATGAAAGAAATAAGACCGTGGAGGATCCACAATAGAATAGGTTATATAATGACTCAATGATTCAAGATAAGAAAAGCTTTATGAGATTATCTTTTCCGAAGTTTCGCCTATAACTACTCATTGAAAAGAATCCTATTCTTATGCGTAAATGCTCAATATCCAAGTGGGCTTAGAAATTTGATCATGATCAATTGCTTTGTGGATTGTCTCTTGATTAGTTGGTGTTTATCCCCTCAATATCGCAAGTTTCTTACGACCAAACAAAGTATTTACTTGTTACTAATAAAAAATGAAAAACTTTAGCCTACTTTCTTCCTTAGATCCCTTCTTTTACTCCGATAATATTGCGGATCGAAATCGATGCAAAGAAAATGAATGCATTTCCATACTATAAAAAAAATAAGTGTAATAAATATAGAATTGGATCATATCACATGACTTATTCCATTTCTACTCTACGGGATCTTACGGAGCCTGTTCATGGATGACATGGTTGAGGTATGATCATAGAAAATATTCTCCTCGAGTGAACCAGCCTATCCTTGCTAGATAGGGGACTTACGTGTTGATTGGATGCGGAGACACCTTTGGTCGTGAATTCTAATGCGGCAGATCCAATTCAATTCTCTATCTGCATGGCCAAATCAATAATTCAAGTCACACACTCCCATAATCCGCCTTATTTTCTTTCGTAAAATTAACTTCAACTATTTGTATCAAAATACTTCAGAGTTGAAGAGAAGTATCCAAATGACATGTCTTATTTTACAATAACCCATGTTTGTAGCAATGAAATACCATAACCTACCCGATATGATATATGAGAATTTTAATTTTCTATGATATGCCTTCCCTATAAAGGACCAGAAATACCTTGCTTACGTATCATTGGAAAGTGCATTAACATAAATACGGCAGTAAGCAGAGGCAGTACAAAGGTATGTAAACTATAAAAACGAGTCAAAGTGGATTGCCCCACACTAGCACTTCCACGTAATAATTCCACTAAAGGGGATCCTATTACCGGAATCGCTTCAGGTACACCTGTCACAATTTTTACTGCCCAATAACCGATTTGATCCCAAGGTAAAGAATAGCCAGTTACACCAAATGATGCAGTCAATACAGCCAAAACCACACCTGTGACCCAAGTTAATTCACGGGGTTTTTTAAATCCACCTGTGAGATACACGCGAAATACGTGCAGGATCATCATTAGAACCATCATACTTGCTGACCATCGATGAACTGATCGAATTAACCAGCCAAAGTTGGCCTCCGTCATTATATATTGAACGGAGGAAAAAGCCTCTGTAACGGTTGGTCGGTAGTAAAAAGTCATAGCAAAACCAGTAGCAACTTGTACTAAAAAACAAGTAAGTGTAATTCCCCCTAAACAATAAAATATGTTGACATGAGGAGGAACATATTTACTAGTTATATCATCCGCAATTGCCTGAATCTCAAGACGTTCCTCAAACCAATCATATACTTTATTGAGATAGGTAACTAGCCTGACTCCCCCTCCGAGAACCGTATATGAAAATTTCATCTCGTACGGCTCAAGCAGAAACACACAAATTTTCAAAGGATATTAGAAAAAAAAAAGGTTCAAAACTTCATCAGCCACGGGATTGGATCAATTTGCCTTGAAGATATTAAATAAGAAAAATCCGGAATTTCTTCTTTGTGATGATAATGCCAAAAAATCTCAAGTTGGCTCATCTGTCTTTCCCTTATGTTGATCATTAGGAGCCTCTTGACTTTTCTCTTCCCTATTTTTTATTTATTTTATTTATTTACTAGTAAATAAATAAAAATTTATAGTAGTTTTCTAATAGAAATTATCTTGTTGTGATCCTATTAATTAGTTCAATTAAAACCTTAGATTCATACTAGAGCCACGATGATTGAGTCTCAAGCTAACCAAAAGGCAAGGGTTCTTCGAATAAGAACCGCTTGATAATCATTTATTGAATTGGTGTAATGACTCGACAAAAGCGAGAGAAAAAAAAGTTGTCTTTTGGGCAAAAAAAATCGGAAGGAAGAAAAATTCTTTTTTTTTAAGAACTACTTGAATTTTTTTTTTTTTTTTCAGTCCGGTTGCGAGGTCTAAATAGTGAGTATGAATCATAGTTCCATTTTTTTTTTCTTGATCCACTCTATGTATTTCGTGTTCCAGATACTAGAAAAAATAATATAATATCCGACGAATTAGAATCATCTTGATAGAGAGAACAGGCCTTTTCTATGCATTATCAATAGGATCAATTCTAACAAGTCACACACTCATATTCCAGAGATACCAAAACCAAAAAATCCACGGTCGAACTACCAGAATGTATAGAAATGTGGAGCTTAAAGCAGAAAGGACCTTTTTTGGATGGAAAAACTATGACTTCATAGTTTTAGTTAGTAGAAACCTAATTCATTAAAATTCCGTCCAGTAAAACAGAAGAATTATAAATTTCTAAAATGATAGATAGGAATATCGCGAATAAAGCCATTGCAACCCCCATAAAAGGAGTAGTCCCCCAACCCGGAGCTACTTTCCCATATTCCGAATTCAAGGGTTTCAATAAACTACCTGCGCCAGTTCGTTTTGGCCTAGGTCTAGAACTATCTTCAACGGTTTGTGTAGCCATAAATTCTATTTAATCATTGGTGTTGACTTTGTATACTATTCCGTTGTAGTTGTAAATACACGATCTTTTCATAGATCCATTGTAATCTTGAAATTCTAGAAAAATGGAAACAGCAACTTTAGTCGCCATCTCCATATCTGGTTTACTTGTAAGCTTTACTGGGTATGCCTTATATACCGCGTTTGGGCAACCCTCTCAACAATTAAGAGATCCATTCGAAGAACATGGGGACTAATTGAAGTAAGAAGTCTCCCATCTGGGAGACTTCTTACTTCAATTAAATTATTTCATTTTTTAGTCGGAACCTTAGGTGGTTCTCGGAAGAAGATAGCGAAAAAAATTATCCCTAAAGTAGAAACTAAAAGGAACGTATAAACCAATGCTTCCATAGATTCGATCGTGGTTTATTTACAATTATAACTTCCACACCTATTCACTTGTCATTTGGGATCATTTCCCATATAAAAAAGAAAAAAAGTCAAGGAAAGGACAGGAGATGTTTCCCATGTCAAATCAAAAAAGAGAGGTTAAAAATACCATAGCAATGCGGTATCAGACTGTCTGTCTCCTTGTAGTTGGATCCCCAACTTTTTGGAATGTTCCAAATTCCACTTGAGCATCCAAGTCTGGATCAATACCAGCAAAAACATCTCGGAATAAGGTTCGAGCCCCATGCCAAATGTGTCCGAAAAAGAAGAGCAAAGCAAAAGTAGCATGACCAAAAGTGAACCAACCCCTTGGACTGCTCCGAAAAACACCATCTGATTTCAAAGTAGCTCGATCTAATTCAAAAATTTCTCCTAATTGGGCACGCCTCGCATATTTTTTTACAGTAGCAGGATCAGAATAACTTACTCCATTAAGTTCGCCACCATAGAACTCCACCGTTACGCCTACTTGTTCAACGCTATATTTGGATTCTGCTCTTCTAAAAGGAACGTCTGCTCTCACAATTCCCTCTTCATCTACCAAAACTACCGGAAATGTTTCAAAAAAAGTAGGCATACGACGTACAAAAAGCTCGCGCCCTTCTTTATCTCTAAAGACGGGATGTCCTAACCATCCAACAGCTATTCCATCCCCATTGTCCATTGAGCCTGCTCTGAATAATCCCCCCTTTGCCGGATTATTACCAATATAATCATAAAAAGCTAATTTTTCGGGAATTTTAGACCAAGCTTCTGATAAACTAAGATTTTCGGCTAACCCATCGCTAACTCTTCGATATATTTCTTGCTGAAAGTATCCCTGATCCCACTGATAACGAGTAGGCCCAAATAATTCGATTGGGGTAGTTGCCGACCCATACCACATAGTTCCGGCAACTACGAAAGCTGCAAAAAAAACAGCAGCGATACTACTGGAAAGTACAGTTTCAATATTGCCCATACGCAATCCTTTGTATAGACGTTGAGGCGGGCGGACACTAAGATGGAATAGGCCCGCTAATATGCCCAATGTACCCGCGGCAATATGATGCGAAGCTATTCCTCCCGGAACGAAAGGATCAAAACCTTCTGCACCCCACGCAGGATTTACAGCTTGTACTTTTCCAGTTAGTCCATAAGGATCGGATACCCATATCCCAGGACCATACAAACCAGTTACATGAAATGCACCAAAGCCAAAACAAGCCACCCCTGCAAGAAATAAATGAATTCCAAAGATCTTGGGCAAATCCAAAGAGGGTTTTCCCGTCCGCTCATCACAGAATATTTCTAGGTCCCAATATACCCAATGCCAGATAGCTGCCAAGAAACACAAGCCAGAAAACACAATATGTGCACCTGCCACACCTTCATAACTCCAAATACCCGGATTTGTTATAGTTCCTCCTGAAATACTCCAACCACCCCATGAATTGGTTATTCCTAAACGAGTCATGAAGGGGATGACGAACATCCCCTGTCTCCACATTGGATCCAGAACAGGATCAGAGGGATCAAAAACCGCTAATTCGTATAAAGCCATCGAGCCAGCCCAACCAGAAACTAGAGCTGTATGCATTATATGCACCGAAAGCAATCGACCCGGATCATTCAATACCACAGTATGAACACGATACCAAGGCAAACCCATGGAAATACCCCTTTATTTAGCAAAGAAAAATAGACACGATGTCGTTTTATTTTATCGCATTGGAAAAGACTATCCATATCCTATGTACCTAACCCTTTTAGGGGATTCTGTGTCAGAAAGCGTGAATATTTATTTCATTCCATTAAAAATAAGAAGCCAATTCTGTTTGTAAGAAGAAAGAGAAGCAGATCTATTCTATACTCGATAAGTACCAATATGCAATGGGTAACTTGGGCTATTTCAAAAAACGAAGAATAGATCCCTAATCCCTCTTTGTTTATCATTCGAATCACGGATTCCTTTTTCTTTATTCAATCTGTCTTACCTTCCTTATATGTATAATTTTTCAATCTAGGTATCATTTCAATCTATGTATTAATAGAATCTATAGTATTCTTATAGAATAAGAAAAAAATGAAGATAATAAACTGCAGATTCTTTCTTTCTCTTCCATTCTTAAGTTTCCATATTAAAGTGTAGTTTTCTTACTTAAATTTAATAATATTAATCTAATATGCCCATTGGTGTTCCAAAAGTACCTTACCGGATTCCCGGAGATGAAGAAGCGACTTGGGTTGACTTATACAATGTTATGTATCGAGAAAGGACACTTTTTTTAGGTCAAGAGATTCGTTGCGAGATCACGAATCATATTACAGGTCTCATGGTATATCTCAGTATAGAAGATGGAATTAGCGATATTTTTTTGTTTATAAACTCCCCTGGGGGATGGCTAATCTCAGGAATGGCGATTTTTGATACGATGCAAACGGTGACACCAGATATATATACAATATGCCTCGGAATAGCCGCGTCCATGGCCTCCTTCATTCTGCTTGGAGGAGAACCTACTAAGCGTATAGCATTCCCTCACGCTAGAATTATGCTTCACCAACCTGCTAGTGCTTATTATCGGGCAAGGACACCAGAATTTTTACTAGAAGTGGAAGAGTTACACAAAGTTCGCGAAATGATCACAAGGGTTTATGCACTAAGAACAGGCAAGCCTTTTTGGGTTGTATCCGAAGACATGGAAAGGGATGTTTTTATGTCAGCAGACGAAGCCAAAGCTTATGGACTTGTCGATATTGTAGGGGATGAAATGATTGACGAGCACTGCGATACTGATCCAGTATGGTTTCCAGAAATGTTTAAGGATTGGTAGTGGCTAAATTTCTTGTAAATTTATTTCAAATGTAAATTCGGGTTTTATGCGATTTTTTAGAAAATAGAAATACTTCATGATGATTCATCATCAGGTTAAGATCGATCTAAACCAATCCATTTTTTTTCTATATACATACGACATGCCAACGGTTAAACAACTTATTAGAAATGCAAGACAGCCAATACGAAATGCTAGAAAAACGCCCGCGCTTAAGGGATGTCCTCAGCGTCGAGGAACATGTGCTAGGGTGTATGTGCGACTCGTTCAGATCATGAGTTCAAACAAATAAGACAAATTTGGAAGTATCCATGATCGGTACCAATGAATAGGCTAGAGAAGCTCTATCCTAGATTTCTACGGTATATGGAATTTATGGTTTTCTTTGGTGCAAATCCAATCATCTAGATTGGAAGAAGCAATCCCCCCATTGGTAACAAATGGTTATCCATTAAGCGGAGGAAATTGTAATAAAAAGAAAAGGCTTATGCTCCTTTATCTTAAAAGAACGGACTAAAGGGTCAGTTACTTAGCCAACTTTCATAATTAAATACCGTCACTGTATGAATAACTCTTATTTATTGTGAAAAGAGCTATTTACTCTATAATGGATAGGTAGAGCCAAAGAATGTGAATTATACAAGTTCACAATATCTTTTGATAAAAGAAAGGGCTCCGGTGTATAGAGAGGGCCTCGCCGTTTAAAAGGGAACCATAGAAACGATGGAACCCACTGTTTTTTTAGTATCGTTAGAATTTGTTATTTCTATGCGAAATAACTGAAGGGGATAGAATAAAAAATCGTGGTTGGGAAGGTTATAGTAGCAAAAGCCATTGGAATTAATATTTTATATATCGGAATAATCCGTTTTGTTATTAATGGGAAAAGAGCGGTTAAAAGAAGAGAAATCATTAGTTATTCATTAAAGTTAATTTGATTCAATGACCAGAGTTCCGCGAGGATATATAGCTCGGAGACGACGAACAAAAATGCGTTCATTTGCCTCAAACTTTAGAGGGGCTCATTTAAGACTTAATCGAATGATTACTCAACAAGTAAGAAGAGCTTTTGTTTCGTCTCATCGAGATAGAGGCAGGCAAAAGAGGGATTTTCGTCGTTTGTGGATCACTCGGATAAACGCAGCAACACGCATATATAAAGTATTCGATAGTTATAGTAAATTAATACACAATCTGTACAAAAAGGAATTGATTCTTAATCGTAAAATGCTTGCACAAGTAGCTGTATTAAATCCAAATAATCTTTACACGATTTCCAATAAAATAAAGACCATCAATTAAAAGGATAAAAAAGTAATATACAGGAATAATTAAAACCAAATTCCCGGAGAGGGAACTCCGGGAAGATACAATAAATTAAGATTAAGTGGTAGGAATCAACGAGCATGTTGCAATAAATAAAAAAACTATTTCTTTTTTCCCATTTTTCTTTCTTTTCTTAGAACAAACACAAGAATCTAAACTGGATTACTTTATTTATATATGAGTCTGACCCTTTTGAATAAAACATCAACAATCGGAACTTAAGCTCCGATTGTTGTTTCTTAAATTCTGGTTGGAGTTTCTTAAATTTCGATTGGAATTGAACTTTTGTGTTAATTGAGGAATATTTCTATTTTTTCTGTGTCTAGGACCAGTAATTATTGAAATTGACTGGGCTTGAAATTGCTTCTCATTCTCATAGTTACGAAATGGTAAGAAAGATAAAATACGAGCCTGTTTTATAGCAAGAGTAATTAATCTTTGTTGTTTCAAGGTTAATCTATTTATTCGTCTGGATAATATTTTTCCTTGTTCACTAATAAATCGATTAATTAAACTCATGTTTCTATAATCAATTCGATCCCCCGGACCAATTCGGGAACGCTTACGAAAAGTTTGTTTGGATTTACGAAAAGGTTGTTTGAATTTACGAAAAGGTTGTTTGGATTTATGAAAAGTTTGTTTGGATTTACGAAAAGGTTGCTTAGATTTACGAAAAGGTTGTTTAGATATATACATGATTTATTCCTTATTTAAAAATTTGAAAAAAAAAAAATGGATTTCTTTATTTTATTAATTTTAGATCCAAAAGAAGTAGTCTTTTTTTGGTCCATATATTATTTATATACTATATATAAAAAAACCTCTATACATATGAAATAATATCTACCTAAAATCAGATGATTTGTATTTTGTATTCTATCTATGTTCTATATATTAAATAAGAAAATAAGAAGTTCTTACTCTTTCTGTTCTTTAGATTTAGAAAAATCAAAAATAGGATGCTCCTATTTCTTTATTTCATTATGAGTCGTATGCTTGCGGCAATAACGACAAAATTTTCTTAATTCTAAGTGTCGGGGTGTATTGTGGCGATTCTTTTGAGTACTATATCTGGAAATCCCCATCGATTCCTTATTGGTACCCTTTCGAACACAACTGATACATTCCAAAATCACTCTGATTCTAACATCTTTGCCCTTGCCCATGAACCTCCTTTCCTTTTTGGATCGACTTAACTTAATTCTTATACATGTTCTTTTATTCTTCTATATTGGAATTGGATCCGAAAAAGAAGAATAAAATCCAATAGAATACAAAATTTTTGAAATTTGTAAATTAAGTAATAAAAAATGAAGAAATAATTAAAGAATACAATCTTTGTCGAATTAGCAAGGATTTTGCTTCGAAATCCTTAGCAAGCCTGGCTCTAGCCTCTTTCTATGCTCGGATTTGGGAGGCCTGACTTAGCTCGGATACGGCTTTTATTTTAATTAAATTGATGTTTTCTTCCAAAATGAGATTTACCAAATTTTTCATGACTCTTAGATTCAACCCAATCCATTTTTTCTTTCTTTTTGCTTCGTATACTAAAAAAGGATTGAAGAAAAATTTTCGGCATGTCACGAATAATTCTATATCTCGCACAGGAATAACTAGAATTAAAAAAAAGGGAATGACAAAGCATCTGGGAATAAACGATTAATTTCTATCAATAAACCTGCTAAAGCCCCAAACCATAGAGTACTTAGCACAGGTGCTACAGAGAGGTATGTTTTTATATCCCGCATTGAAAATCCTCCTTCCTTATTGGAATACATATATGATCAGATACTCTTAGATCGTTTGTATTTCTTTAGGCGAGATTCCTAACTAAAAAACAGAATAAATATTCTATATATATAGAATGAACCATATAGACGAGATTTGCCTATCCCTAAAAAAGAAAAAGATGACCCCTTCTTCCTATACATTACTAAGGAATAGTAATCTTTCTTTTTTAGTTGAAATTCAACTGGATTTTAGATATATACCCTTCCTTGATTATAATTATATGAGACCAAAAACAAGAAATGACAAGAAAGTTCTATATAGATAAAGAAATAGAAGAAAATTACGATGTGGAAAACAAGAAAGGAATTGTGTACAATGGCATTGTACAACAATTTGGAAAAGGGATGTAGCGCAGCTTGGTAGCGCGTTTGTTTTGGGTACAAAATGTCACAGGTTCAAATCCTGTCATCCCTACCTATTACTTCTCTCTTCTTTATGGGCAGTAGCGGGGAGAGGGGGATATAACTTGAATTTGTGGATACTATACGTACGTGAGACACGTTAGGAGTAGAAAAGTATTTTCTTTTTGAAAGCGCTCTTAGTTCAGTTTGGTAGAACGCGGGTCTCCAAAACCCGATGTCGTAGGTTCAAATCCTACAGAGCGTGATTCCATCTATCTTATGTCGAAACAGATTAAAATAACTTAAAAAAACAAAGTCGAATTACAACCCCAATTTGACCCCCTCTCTGGTCTGGAGGAGGTCAATCAAAAAAAAATATATTACTCAATCAAAGATCCAACTGATCCCCACGCCTGTATTGCAAATACGCAGTCACGAATAATCCCGCTAAAGTAATAGGAATTAGGCCTAAGACGATTCCAAATAGAAAAACTTCAATCATTTCGATTTGTTCGAGGGAATAAAAAAAGAGGTACGATCTATCTCTAAATAATAGTCTAAATTATCCACGAATCTCAATGACCAAGAAAATAATTGGTAATTAGTGTGGAAAAGAGTCCTATAATACCGGGAACCCAAAGGAAAGATTTGTATTTTCTGACTTATTCATTCAAATCATTTCAAATAAGACGTATCTTGTTCAAGCCAATAAATAGAGCTGGGGTTATAGTTAAAGCAGCCAGTAGAAAACCGAAATAACTAGTTATAGTAAGCATGAAGGGGTTAAATTCCATTTTTTTTCCTACACTACATATGTTGGTAAAGCACTTACCTAAGTTATGGAAAATTCATAATTCATCGGTTATTTTAGATAATACTAAAAAACAAGATAGAGCGAAATACAGAAGTGTAAAAGAAAATCGATTCATCAGATGGCACATAAGTTCCTAATTCCGAATCAAGAGATTTATTGTGGAATCTGTGAGTGTGGAATCTGTGAGTTAAGTAAAGTAATAATATTGTGAGTGAAGTAAAGTAAAAATATTAAGAACTAGATCATCTAAACCCATTGAAAAATGAAAATGGAATTTGAAAAAAGTTCTTTCTATTTCAGATTATTTCTTTTTCAATATATTGCGTCAATATGAGAATATCCTTCCTAAATTCTTTATCCAAACCTATTGATCATTAACTTAGGTTTTCCCAAGATCTTGGTCGCTATTCAAAATAAAATTATTCTACGACAAT